GACGAATCATTTAGTTTTATGATTTCATCGATTAATAAAGTTATCAAATGAATTGTAATTACAACGGAAACGATCGAAAAGGAAATATGAGTTAATATATGCTCTAAAGTTGAAAATATCATAAAAATTTTAAAAAGGAGGAATCCTGAAATCTAAATCAGGAGTTGAATTCATTCTAGAATTTATAATATATTGTATCTATTTTCGAAGAGAAGGTCTGCCGCCACTCGGACTCGAACCGAGATGCTCTCGCACTGCTTCCTAAGAGCAGCGTGTCTACCGATTTCACCATAGCGGCTTGTTCGAATTCATAATAGCCTATTCATAGTCAATCGTCGAGATTTAAGGAGTCAACTAAATGAAATCTTTTTAGTCAAAATGAAAATGGATGAATAAAACTTTGTTCAAATACAAATTCGAAGGTTCATTATTCATTATTATGGGGTATGAGTTTTATTTACCTTAGTGCTTTGGTGTAGTTTATGCTCTTCTATAATTCAATAGAATCGAACTATTGAAACTATAAACTTCAACCCTCTAGTTATTGATAGAACTATAAAAAATTTCTTTATTTTTTTTCATAAAAGATTTATATTTATATTATTTCCTAAAAGTTAAAAAATGTATTTTACCAATGAATAAAAAATAAGACCCCTTTTTATTATTTATTACTCAAAACTTGCACATTAATTCGGACAAAAAATTCCAGGCTTTTATCGGTTGGGTTGAAAGAGACATATAAATGGGAAATTTATATATTCTAATAGATTAATTCAGAGAAATTTAGATAAATAAGAAGTCAGAAAGTTACACAAAAAATTTTCAAAATAAATTTATTTCAACGATGTATTAATTTTAACTAAAGATCTCTTTTTTACCCTTCTTCAATATATATATTCATATTTATAATATAATTTATATTTATATATATAAAAACGTCGATTATTGTAATTGTGACAAACAGGTTGATGGGGAAAAAGACTCCCCCATCTCCAAAACAAGAAAATATACTAACAAAGGCTCAAGTTTTGTATCTTGTCTTTATTCTTTTTTCATTCAAAAGCTTTTTATAATTTACTAACCCCTAAACCGAAGAATTATTATTATACATATCCTAATAGCGAAGCGAGTTCTAGTTCATATTGATTAGCCACAAACAATAGGTTTGTTGATTTCCTATTAAGAATGAAATGGGCCTATTTTTCTATTCGGATTATTCCAATGTTTTATTTTATGACTTTTTTTGTTGCACAAAAAAACTTTTTGAGTTTCCGGTAGAAAGAGATTTACCTAATGACAACGCTTTTAAGGCTGCCCAATATCCCTTCCCTTTCCAAATATTTTTACGAATACGCTTTTTTGATATAGAAGTACGTTTTTTTGGAACTGCCATTTAAAAATTAAGAGGTTACTCATTGTTATAGTTGGATGTGAAAGACATCTATTGGTCAAAACGAATATATTCATTATCTAGTTATTTTCTAGAGAATAATTAGATAATATAATATATATTATCTAGAGAAAACAAAAAAAAATATGCGAAAATCGTACAAAATCTTACTATAAAAATATAATTAAATTTTTTTTCTACATAAAATAGACCGAAGGATTTAAGAACCCTTTAAGAACCCATTGCCTAATGAAAAGCCTAATGAAAACTTTAATTTTTTATATTAATTGGTCAAACTTGAGTAAAGAATACTTCTAAATTCCATTTTAAAATTCGAATCAAACTAGTAATTAAAGTAATGAATCTGTTAAAAGATACACGTTTTGTTAAAAAAAATCTTCGTTATTTTTTTATTAAATTTGATTTTATTTTACCCCCTTTTTTGATAAATATAAAAATAAATCTTATAGAAAATATAAAATGTTAGATATTATAGCGTTTCCTATAAATGTTTTTTTATTGAAACGGAAACTAATCAATCAGTTTCATACTGAAACTAGTTAATGATTTGGAACAAACTGACTAAAAAGCGAGATTTGTACAAAAATTGTACCTTAGTTAATCCTATGATTCATATCGATTCATATCAGATTTCTTTTTAGTGTAATTTTTTATCATTACTTTATGAATATAAAGTGATTTAATAATAATGAAATTTTGTATTTTCGTTATTTTAAGAAAAATTTTAGTTAATAACTAAATTCGCTTTTTATGAGCAAGTAGGTCATATCATTTGCCCAATTGTAACTTCTTTATTTTAATATTTAATTTGGAAAGACCCAGATAATATATAAAATTCGAAAAATATCTTTAAGTTAGTACATCTCTTGATTTTTTTATTGACCCCTTTTGTTTTGAAATTGAAAGGGGGTAGGATCCGGTAAATCGGAAACAATCAATTAAGAATAAAAAACTTTTTTATGGAACAGACATATCAATATTCGTGGATAATACCTTTCCTTCCACTTCCTGTTCCTATGTTAATAGGAGCGGGACTTCTTCTTTTTCCGTCGGCAACAAAAAGTCTTCGCCGTATGTGGGCTTTTCAAAGTGTTTTTTTGTTAAGTATAGTCATGATTTTTTCGATCAATCTGTTTATTCAGCAAATAAATGGCAGTTCTATCTATCAATATGTATGGTCTTGGATCATTAATAATGATTTTTCTTTAGAATTCGGTTACTTGATCGACCCGCTTACTTCTATTATGTCAATATTAATCACTACTGTTGGAATTATGGTTCTTATTTATAGTGATAATTATATGTCGTATGATCAAGGATATTTGAGATTTTTTGCTTATATGAGTTTTTTCAGTACTTCTATGTTAGGATTAGTTACTAGTTCTAATTTGATACAAATTTATATTTTTTGGGAATTGGTAGGAATGTGTTCATATCTATTAATAGGGTTTTGGTTCACAAGGCCTGTTGCTGCAAATGCTTGCCAAAAGGCATTTGTAACTAATCGTGTTGGGGATTTTGGTTTATTATTAGGAATTTTAGGTTTTTATTGGATAACAGGGAGTTTCGAATTTCGAGATTTATTCAAAATATTCAATAACTTGATTTCTAATAATCATAATGAAGTCAATTTTTTATTTGTTACTTTCTGTGCCGTTCTATTATTTTCCGGTGCGGCTGCTAAATCTGCACAATTTCCCCTTCATGTATGGTTACCGGATGCCATGGAGGGGCCTACTCCTATTTCAGCTCTTATACATGCTGCTACTATGGTAGCTGCGGGCATTTTTCTTGTAGCTCGGCTTATTCCTCTTTTCATAGTCATCCCTCACATAATGAATTTCATCTCTTTGGTAGGAGTAATAACAATATTATTCGGGGCTACTTTTGCCCTTGCTCAAAAAGACATTAAGAGAGGTTTAGCCTATTCCACAATGTCTCAATTGGGTTATATGATGTTAGCTCTAGGTATGGGGTCTTATCGAAGTGCTTTATTTCATTTGATTACTCATGCTTATTCGAAAGCATTATTATTTTTAGGATCCGGATCCGTTATTCATTCAATGGAAACTCTTGTTGGATATTCTCCAAATAAAAGTCAGAATATGGTTTATATGGGGGGTTTAACAAAACATATCCCAATTACCAAAACCGCTTTTTTATTAGGTACACTTTCTCTTTGTGGTATTCCGCCTCTTGCTTGTTTTTGGTCCAAAGATGAAATTCTTAATGATACTTGGTTGTATTCACCAATTTTCGCAATAATAGCTTGGTTTACAGCGGGATTAACCGCATTTTATATGTTTCGAATCTATTTACTTACTTTTGAAGGACATTTAAACGTTCATTTTCAAAATTATAGTGGCAAAAATAATACTCCCTTCTATTCAATATCTCTATGGGGTAAAGAAGATTCAAAAAGAATTAACAAAAATTTTCGTTTATTAACGTTATTAACAATGAAAAATCATGATATTTTTTCTTTTTTTTCAAAAAAAACGTATCTAATTGATCAGAATGCAAGAAACATCACACAACCTTTTATTACTATTACCCGTTTTGGAAATAAGAAGTTTTTTTTGTATCCTTATGAATCGGATAATACTATGTTATTTCCTATACTTGTATTGGTTCTATTTACGTTGTTCGTTGGATCCCTAGGAATTCCTTTCAACCAAGAAGGATTGTATTTGGACATATTATCAAAATGGTTAACTCCGTCTATAAACCTTTTACATCAAAATTTGAATAATTCAATAGATTGGTATGAATTTTTGAAAGATGCTATTTTTTCAGTTAGTATAGCTCTTTTTGGAATATTTATAGCCTTCTTTTTATATAAACCTGTTTATTCATCTTTTCAAAATTGGGACTTAATTAATTCTTTTGTTAAAACAGGTCCTAAAAGAATTCTTTTGGACAAAATAATAAATGGTATATATGATTGGTCATATAATCGTGGTTACATAGATGCTTTTTATGCAAGATTCCTTATTGGGGGAATAAGAGGATTGGCCAAGTTAACTTCTTTTTTTGATAGACGAGTAATTGATGGAATTACTAATGGAGTTGGTGTTTTGAGTTTCTTTGTAGGCGAAGGTATCAAATCTATAGGTAGTGGGCGCATCTCTTCTTATCTTTTTTTGTATTTCTTTTTTGTAGCAATCCTTTTATTATATTAATTTACTACTTTTAAATTATATCAGGATCCCTTTTTCTTGAACGTATATGATAATCCAACGGTAGGCCTTCATGAGCTGCGCCCGACAGGAATTCCAATTCGGTAATAAGTTTGTATGACCATCTAGGGACTTTTTTACTGATTTCTTTTATTACAAATTTTTTTTTTGTTTTTTGACCATTAGGGCTAGTTAGAATTGTATTCAATAAAAATTTGTAAAATTTGGCTCTTTTTTCTGAACCAATCCTTCCTTGTTCTTTTTCTGAAAATAAAGAGAGGCCCTTCCAATTTAAACTCGATCCCGATTCTCTATCAAATTTACTGATTAAAGTAAATAAATGACGATTTTCCGTTGAAAAAGTTTTTTTATCAAATCGGTCTATTTTCTGTTCAACCTCTTGGTAATCA